ATGCGATGGCTATTTTCTACGAATCATAAAGATATTGGTACACTTTATCTTGTTTTTGGTATTTGGTCTGGGTTAGTTGGAACAGCCCTAAGACTATTAATTCGAGCTGAACTAGGTCAGCCAGGGGCATTACTAGGGGACGATCAACTTTACAATGTGATTGTTACTGCACATGCTTTTGTTATAATTTTCTTTTTAGTGATGCCTCTAATAATTGGTGGATTTGGTAACTGGCTAATTCCTCTTATGTTAGGGGCACCTGATATAGCTTTTCCTCGGCTTAATAATATGAGATTTTGATTACTTCCACCTGCATTAACTTTATTACTATCATCCGCTGCTGTTGAAAGGGGAGCAGGGACTGGATGAACAGTTTACCCTCCTTTAGCTAGAAATCTAGCACATGCTGGTGCATCGGTTGATTTAGCTATTTTTTCTTTACACTTAGCAGGAATTTCCTCTATTTTGGGTGCAGTAAATTTTATTACAACAGTTATTAATATACGATGACAAGGTATAAGTTTTGAGCGATTACCTTTATTTGTGTGATCAGTAAAAATCACAGCAATTTTGCTCTTATTATCTCTTCCTGTCTTAGCTGGAGCAATTACAATACTTCTAACTGATCGAAATTTTAATACTTCTTTTTTTGATCCTGCAGGTGGGGGAGACCCTATCTTGTATCAACATTTGTTTTGATTTTTTGGTCATCCTGAAGTTTATATTTTAATTTTGCCTGGATTTGGAATGGTCTCTCACGTTGTAACACATTATTGCAGTAAAAAAGAAACATTTGGGAGTCTTGGGATGATTTATGCAATGGTTGCCATTGGGGCCCTAGGATTTGTTGTATGAGCTCATCATATGTTTACTGTTGGAATGGATGTAGATACACGTGCTTATTTCACTGCTGCTACTATAATTATTGCTGTACCTACGGGAATTAAAATTTTTAGATGACTTGCAACAATTTATGGAGCACGAGTAAAGTACGAAACTCCTATACTTTGAGCCTTAGGGTTTATTTTTTTATTTACGGTTGGTGGATTAACTGGGATTGTTCTTTCTAATTCATCTTTAGATATTATGCTCCATGACACATATTATGTCGTTGCACATTTTCATTATGTTTTGTCAATAGGAGCTGTTTTTGCTTTATTTGCTGCATTTAATTATTGATTTCCTTTAATTACTGGATTGACTCTTCATTCTCGATGAACAAAAGCTCATTTTTTTATTATATTTATTGGGGTTAATCTAACTTTCTTTCCTCAGCATTTCTTAGGATTGAGTGGTATGCCGCGGCGATACTCTGATTACCCTGATTCTTACACTAAATGAAATGTTGTATCTTCATTTGGATCTATGGTCTCCTTCGTTGCTGTTCTTTATTTCATGTTTATTGTGTGAGAGGCTTTTGTTTCTCAACGTGGGGTTATCTGAAGCTCACATATGGGGACAGCTCTTGAATGAGATAACTTGTTACCGGCCGATTTCCATAATCCTTCCGAAACTGGTGTTATTTTGTCTGCATAATTAAGTTTGATTTTTTATACAGAGGATTCTTAATTTAAAACTTTAAATAAATATAACCCTAGCATGAAGACATCTAAATAAGAATTGTTGGTAATTGAATTCTAGATCTAGAACATTAGATTGGAGTTTGCGCATAAGATTATATTTACGGCCCATTATTTTTAAGTTAATTTTAAGTTTAAGTATGATATGGCCCTGTGAGGACAATTAGGGTTTCAAGACGCAGCTTCTCCTTTAATGGAGCAACTTATTTTTCTCCATGACCATGCAATATTGGTTTTAATCTTAATTATTACAGTAGTAGGCTATGTCGCAGTCTCTTTAGTAACTAGTCCCTTTATTTCGCGGAACGAAGTAGACGGGCAAGAACTTGAGACAATTTGAACTATTTTACCTGCTGTGTTTTTAGTTTTTTTGGGTCTTCCTTCATTACGACTTCTTTATTTGTTAGATGAAGTAGGTCCCTGTGCCCTTACTATTAAAAGTGTAGGACATCAGTGGTACTGAAGCTACGAGTACTCGGATTTTTTAAATATCGAATTTGACTCTTATATGATTCCTAGGGACGAGCTAGACAGAGGACAATTTCGATTATTAGAAGTAGACCATCGTGCAGTTGTTCCTGTAAATGCAAATATTCGTGTGTTAGTTTCTTCGGCGGATGTAATTCATTCTTGAACAGTTCCATCCTTAGGAGTTAAGGCGGATGCAATTCCTGGGCGACTTAATCAATTAAGTCTTTTTATTCAATATCCTGGGGTCTTTTACGGACAATGTTCAGAGATTTGTGGTGCGAATCACTCTTTTATGCCAATTGTTTTAGAAGCAGTAGAAATTGACGATTTTGCTGGATGAGTTGCTGAGCTCGGATTAGACAGAAATTAAGCATAATTTAAAAGTTTTTGTTAGATTTAAATTTATTTGCATTACTGGTATTGTTTACTTAGTTGGTTTTTAATCCTAGTAATATAAAATTTACATGCTATTGGAATAATCCTAATAAGCTTTTGATTTAAAATACTGGAAAATTAGTTAAAACATTATATAACATATGCTTGTCAAGCTTAAGTTGCTGTAATTAATCCGCAGTATTTTCCTATGCCACAATTAGCCCCAGTTAACTGACTTCTTTTATTCTTCTTATTTTGATTTGCTGTAGGAATTACTTCTACCTTAATTTGATGATCTTCTAAAACGGAATATAAAATTCAAGGAGTATCATCACCTAAAAATTCAAATGTTTCTGGAACTGAGCTCAAGTCATGAAATTGGTAACAAGATGAAATTAGCCTAATTTTACTTTTAAGCACTCTCTACTTCAACGTAGATAGATATGACTTTATTTTTTTATGTTGTAAAATTAATTCAATATTTTGTAAGCATGAAACTTAATTTAAAGATACTAGGTTTTCTGCTTAATTTTGTTCCTATAACAATGCTTATTTAAATAGTCCTAAATAGTTAAAGTAATAATTTATTTTAAATTTTACTAATAAACTTATTAAGTAAAGAATGTTAGTAGACATTTTTTCTTCCTTTGATGATCACAATTTTGTTTTTATGTCCTTATATGTTCTAATGTGGTTTGCCACCTTAACAGTGCTTGTTATATTTAACATAAGATTTTGAATTGGACCTACGCGCTGAAGTTACTTATTAAATGTTCCTAAATCAATTATTATATCTCAACTAATACGATCTTTTGGCATGAAGTTAGGGGGGTTTGTTAATGTTGTCTCTAGGTTATTTTTAATATTAATCTTTTTTAATTTAATGGGATTAATCCCATATGTTTTTAGTGTCACAAGCCATTTAGCGATCAGTTTTTCTTTGGGATTTCCTTTATGGTTATCTTTAATTATCTCGGGTGCTGTTTATAGTCCGTCTTCTTCAGCTGCTAGACTATTACCTGGAGGGGCCCCAGCAGCACTCAACCCATTCTTAGTATTAGTTGAAACTGTTAGATTATGTGTTCGTCCAATTACTCTTTCTATTCGATTAGTTGCTAATATGAGAGCCGGTCACATTGTTTTAGGGTTAATCGGGACTTACCTTAGATCCGGAGTATTTGTCTATTCTACATTAGCTGTAATTACTTTAGTTTCAATCCAAATTTTTTACTTCATGTTTGAAATTGGAGTGGCCTTAATTCAAGCATACATTTTTTCATTATTAGTTACTCTCTATTCTGATGATCACCCTAGTTATTAATGCAAAGAAAGGGAGGACACTAAGCGTGTGGGATTACATAATATAGTATTTAAAATAATTTATACGTTAGTCTGCTATTTCAGGAGCCTATTTGCCCACCTTAGCAGCTTCAATGCTATGCTCTAATAATTGAGCTACCGAAATAATCTAGTATATAGATACTAATTAAAGTATTTTGGGTTTAAACAACAGAAAACACAAATTAAATTAACTTAAGTCATCCATTAACGATTGTTTTGCAAAATAGAGCCTTTTTATCTCTTTTAATTTTATTCTGTAATTCTTTATTTTCTTTTTATACTTAAGTGTTTACATTAATTGTATAAAACTATCATTCATCTAAGTTAGTATTCAGTTACTGTATAGTCTTAATTACTGTAAATAATTTTACTGGTATGTTAAGATAACAATAAACACGAATAACGCGGCGGACGTGGTCATTATTATTACAAATGATCCAATTAATTTTGATTGGAATATCTGATTAATCTTTGCACTATTTTTTCTTAAAATAAAAATACCTCGACCACCAAATAATTCGAGCCATCCTTGGTCTAGAGACTTAAAAAGATTAGCTCCTCTCACTAAAGGAAATAAAATAACAGGTTGTGTTGAAAGAGGGGCCAGAAACCACATTAACGAATTAAATCCTATAATTTTCCTTCTTCCTGTGGCACTGATTCGTGGCCTTTGTCATAAAACAATTGCTACCCAGGCACCTAGTAGAATAACCGTAATTGTTAATAATTTATAAGGAACTGGTAAAACAATTAATTCATCAAATTCTAATACGGCCGTTTGCATAGCTTTTCCCCCAAAAATAGAAATAATTCTTAAGGGAATAATTGCTGAAGTGATTTTAACATCTTCATCATAATTTTGATGTATTCCAAAGTGATTTGAATGCCCTCACAAAGAATAAATCGAAAGACGAATTCTGTAAGCTGCTGTTATCCCTGTAGCAAGAAAAATTAGTAAAATCATTAATAATCTGCAAGGACTAAAAAGACTGGTTTCAAGAATTAAATCTTTTGAATAAAATCCTCTCATAAATGGAGCTCCACAAAGCGCAAGATTAGCTACATTTAAACACGAAATAGTTAGTGGCATCTGGTTTCAAAGATTACCAAGTTGACGTAAGTCTTGACAATTTCTGTTGTTATGAATGATTGCCCCTGCACATAGAAAAAGTATGGCCTTAAATAAAGCATGGGTATATAGGTGAAAAAGAGCTAAAAAAGGTATTCCTAGCCCTAATCTTATTATTATTACCCCTAATTGACTTAAAGTTGATAAAGCAATAACTTTTTTTAAATCATACTCGTAGTTAGCTCCAATTCCTGCTATCAATAAAGTTAGTACTGAGACAAATAATAGACCAATTTTAAATCCTTCAAAACTATTTAGAAATGGAAAGAATCGAATTAGTAAAAAAACTCCGGCTGTAACAAGAGTTGAAGAATGGACTAAAGCAGAAACAGGTGTAGGGGCCGCTATTGCAGCTGGTAATCAACTAGAAAAAGGAATTTGAGCTCTTTTAGTTATCCCAGCAACAACAATACAGAACGCTAACACAGGAGAAAAATCACTGTGCCACATAAATAATACATTTCAATGCCCTTGAGTCACACAGAACCCAATAGATAACAATAGTATCACATCCCCAACACGATTAGCTAAAGCTGTTAATATCCCAGCAGATAGAGATTTAGTATTTTGATAATAAATAACTAGAGCAAACGAGACAATCCCTAATCCATCTCATCCAATTAACAATGCTGCAAGGTTTGGAATAAATACCAATAAATTCATTGAAAGAACAAATATTATTACCAATGCAACAAAACGTCTAAGAAAAATATCACCTCTTATATAAGAAGAAGAGAACAACATAACACAAGCAGAAATGAAGCAAACAACATTTCTAAAACTAATACCAACCGGATCTAAAATAAGAGAAAGACATATACTGGTTCTTCTAGCAGATAAAATTTCTCATTCTATTAATAAACACTTATTTATTGCAAAAAAATAAACTGTAAAAGGAAATAGTCCAATTGCGTAAGTAAACAAAATGAAAGACCTGATTCTCGATCTCTTTAATTTAAAAAATCCTAAAAAAAGCTTCATTATCAAGTGAAAGATACATCTTACTTCCTCAAGCCCACATCCTGACGTTTTTGATAAACTAACCTGATCTATTTCATTTTTCGGACTATAAATAACAGGGTTTCAGTCCATTAACACACGGAAATTAATATAATTCACAGTAATTTGTAACCAGGTCTGAATTTGCCTATTTCTCGTTTTTTGAGCGTGACTTTTACTATAAACAACTTATTTGTTTTAATTAAATTACCCATAAGCAAATAACGTCCGCTTTCATGATTATTAAATTAACCGGTAAATAATGTAGAAAAAGGAGTAACAAAGGACCTCTTTTTAATCTTAAAGAAGAAGAAATAAACTTAGGGAACCCTCCATGTTGGGTACTTACATATAAAAATAAGCTATAGACAGCTGCAAGAAACCTCATTATTATCAATGGAATAGAAAGCCAAATAGAAGAAAATAATACCGAAGGAAACACTAAAATTTCTCTTAGTAAATTAATAGAAGGAGGAGCTGCTATGTTTACCACACAGAAAAGGAACCATCATATTGAAATAATAGGACAAACCAATAATATACCTTTATTTATTACCAAACTTCGAGTCCCTCTTTTCTCATAATTATAATTGGCTAGCGCAAATAGCGCGGAGGAACAGAGTCCATGGGCAAGTATTATTCCAAGAGCTGCATGCCACCCTCAAGAAGAATTAGATAAAACCCCAGCCAACATTAAACTTATATGTCCAACCGAAGAATATGCAATAAGGGATTTTAAGTCGGTTTGACGAAAACAGATAATTCTCGTGATAACTCCTCCTCATATAGCGAAACAAAATAAGATATCTCTTAAGGATCTAGATGACCTAATGGCTAAATACTGGTATATTCGTAACAACCCATAGCCTCCTAATTTCAGTAAAATTCCAGCAAGTACCATGGACCCGGCTACAGGAGCTTCTACATGAGCTTTTGGTAGTCATAAATGAACGGAAAATAACGGAAGCTTAACTAAGAAAGCAGCCAAGCTAATAAAAAAAACAATCCCCATTAAAGTACCTCTTTGACTTAGTAAAGTTCTTCTTGCCCCTGCCCTTATTAATAAAGACTTAAGTATAAATCTGGAGGTTCCACTTACCTCTACAGAGAAGAGAATTAAAACCAATAAAGGTAAGGAAGCTGTAATAGTGTATAATATTATGTATATCCCTGCCTGTAAACGTTCGGGCTGATATCCCCACCCTAAAATCAAAATTAGAGTTGGAATTAAGGAAGCCTCAAAAAACACATAAAATCATACAATGTCACATGAAAAAAATGTCATTACTAAAATGATATTTAGAATACAAACACAGCCCCTAAATATAGAAAATTTATTATTTTTCACTTTTACCCCTCTTTGGCTAGCTACAACTATCAGTATCGAAATTCATCAAGTAAGAACTACCAAGGAAGATGATAATCCATCTAATGCAAACCATCTTGATGAACTAATACAACCTAGATTACCTGACCAAACAAGGAAAATAGAAATAAATCTCCCCAATCTTAGTCCCCACAAACGAAAATATCAAGCCAAATGTCCGCTAAAGGAGAAAAACAAAGATAAATTTAATATTAGCAAACTTAACATTTTTGTGAATTAAACCTAGAAACGTAGTCATTTCCATGAGTTCGAATGAGAGATACAAGAACAGCTAGTCCCAATCTCGCTTCACAGGCTCCCAATGTAATTAAAATTAAACATATTTGTCCCTCAAAATTAAAATTTGCTGAAACACTAATCATCAAAATAAATAAATTTAATGTCATTGCTTCTAATCTCAGTAAAACTCTCAAAAGATGCTTGTACTGAAGACATAAAGTAAGGACAGCTAACACTACCCCAGTTATAGATAATATAGATAAATAAGAAACTTTTATCATAACTTTTAGTTAATTCCACTATTTAAACATTAATTAAATCACATATTAATGTGCTCTTAAGCGCAACAGAAGCAGAAATTACTATGCATCGGCCTTGTAAGTCGAGGGATAAAGGTATTCAGTCCTTTTTGTTGCTTTTAATTCAGTTTCAAATTACGCTGTAATACATTTGTTAAAAACACCAATTTAAACTCAGGCTACCAAGTGAATCGAACACTTCTAGCTTATTTTCAAGACAAACTGCATCCCAGACGGCGGCCACAGGAAATTGAAAATTAGTATCTTAAAATTTTATCCCACATTCTTTGACATAAAGGTCTAATTAAATAATACAGAAAATATAAGACAGTAAAAACTTGACCAATTCCTTCATACGGGGCTTCTACTGGACAAGCTCCGATTCATGTTAAAATTATTAAAATTCCGACAAGTCTTCAAAAAAGTACTTGATTTAATGGATAAAAGGCCATAGACCGAGCCTTACCTGTATGAGAAATAGGCACAACAAACAAAATAATTACAGACATAGCAAGTGCAATTACACCACCTAATTTATTTGGAATAGAGCGCAAAATTGCATATGCAAATAGAAAATATCATTCCGGCTGAATATGGACTGGAGTAACTAGAGGATTAGCAGGAATAAAATTCTCCGGATCCCCTAAAAGAAAAGGATCAAACAAGACCAATAGACTTAAAAAGAAAACAAGAACAATAAATCCTACAAGGTCTTTTAGAACATAATAAGAGTGAAGTGGCACTTTATCCCTATCACTCCTTAACCCTAAAGGATTATTTGAACCTGTTTCATGTAAAAACAATAAATGTAAAACACTTATTCCTGCAATAGCAAAGGGAAGTAAAAAATGGAGGCTAAAAAACCGTGTTAAAGTGGCATTATCTACCGCAAAACCTCCTCACATCCATTGAACTAAATCCTTACCAATATAAGGAATTGCAGAAAAAAGATTTGTAATTACTGTCGCACCTCAAAAAGATATCTGACCTCAAGGTAATACATATCCTAAAAAAGCTGTTGCTATAGTTAACAATAGTAAAACTACACCAATATTTCAAGTATGTATATTTGAGTAAGAACCATAATATATTCCTCGCCCAATATGAAAATAAATACAAATAAAAAACCAAGATCCTCCGTTAGCATGTATAGCACGAAGGAATCATCCATAATTAACATCACGAGAAATATGCGAAACTGACGCAAAAGCTAAGTCAACATGAGCAGCGTAATGTATTGATAAGAAAAGTCCAGTAACAATTTGAATTACCAAGCAAAGCCCTAAAAGAGACCCAAAGTTTCATCAGATAGAAAGATTTATAGGAGAAGGAAGATCAATTAAAGATCCATTAACGATTTTAAGGACCGAATGCTGTTTTCGAAGAGAACTATGCATAATCTTATTTACGAACCCTCATTTTAAATAAAAACAGAGATCAACTCAGCTACCTAATGACTTTTAAAAAAATTTTTATACAATAATTCACATTATTTTAATTCAGAATGTGATCGAAGAGGGCCTTGCTGATAATAACACACTTTAACCACCGCTAATAAATTAATTAATAAAATACCCCCTAGTATAATCACGATATTAACTATACTGGGGGCAACAATATTATTCCCAGATGACAAGCTAACTTTTTGTGCTCTAAGATCCTCAGCTCACCTTAGGAACCTGAAGTCAGGAACATATAAAGTAAATAACATAACTCTAGCTAAAACTAACCTAGCAACAAGACCAGCAACAGCCTTGATACCAGAAAAAAAAGTATTAGGAGCTAGAGCCGAGACATAAGCGAACATAACTAATAACCCTCCAACATATACTAAAAACAAGACATACCCGTACCAAGAAGATATAGCTACCCCCACTAATAAACAAGACATACCAGTTAGTAGTATAATACAGAGCCCTAATCTTAGTGGTTGCATCATTGTTGGCATTAAGAATAATAAGGAAAAACAAAACCTAGATACAACAATTAATCTCATAATTTCAAGGAATAGGAATATTTACCTAATCTCTGGCTTCCAATGCCAGTATTTTAATTAAACTACTGCCTCGAATATAACACAATTAGGCATGTGAAAGTTGGGTCTCTAAACGTTAACTTCAGAATTCCACTATCTGTTAATTTTAAATAGATATAATAAATTATAATCGACAATAAGCATGCTTGATTAAGCCCAAACACTCTTGTTTTATATTTTATTTCATGTAATTAAATACCAGCTCAGAAAATTCACCCACAACCTCGGGTTATATATTTTGGTATCAATATATTAATGTAAAATATAAAATATATACAAAATTCCTCCCACTAAAAGCAACCCTCTTAATGCTACTGGAAGAAAAACTTTTCATATTAATCGCATTAAAAGATCGTAACGAAAACGAGGAAGAGTCCCTCGAACCCAAATGAAAACAAAAGAAAAGAATAAAGCTTTAATCACCATAAAAGTATCTCTTAACTGAATGAAAGAAAAAATACTATCTGAAGAACAAAATGATGTAAATAAACTTATAACTAAAATATTTCCATACTCCGCCATAAAAATTAATGCGAATCCACCTGCCCCATATTCGATATTAAATCCCGAAACTAATTCAGACTCTCCTTCAGCAAAATCAAAAGGTGTACGATTCGTTTCAGCAATACAGGAAACAAACCAAATTAAGAAAATAGGTATTATTAGTAATCTCAGTCAAACTACTTCTGAAGAATGCTTAATTTTTACAAAATCAAAACTACCGCAAATTAATAACACAAACAACAAAATTAAAGCCAAACTTACTTCATATGAAACAGTCTGAGCCACAGCACGAATAGCCCCCAACAAAGCATATTTAGAATTAGAGGCCCATCCAGCAAGAAGAGTTCCATAAACATTAAGTCTAGAAACACATAAAAAAAACAATATTCCTCAAATAAAATAAGTACTAATTCTCTCAGAAGGATAAAGTTGTCATAATAACAAAGCCAAAATCAAGCTCATTACTGGTGCAAAAAAGTAAGGAGACTGATTAGCTAATGTTGGCTTAGTGAGCTCTTTAGTGAAAAGCTTAGCAGCATCAGCCAGCGGTTGTGGTAAACCTATTACCCCCACTTTATTAGGCCCTTTACGAATTTGAAAATACCCTAACCCTTTACGTTCAAGTAAAGTAAAAAAAGCAACTCCAAGTAAGACGCAAATATACGTAACTACCGTACATAAAATAGAACTGAAGATCATATACTGAGGAAAGAACTTTAATCTTCATATTTAGAGCTTAAATCTACTGCACTAATCTGCCACCTCAAGTGCATTGCTACAAGCTAAGATATCTAATGTTTTAATAATACTTAATCACATTCAATCGAATACTTTCTTAAGTTTCACTTTCTCAGCAATATCAAATACATCTAATATATTTAGTAGGTAAAGGATTTTCACCTATTTCTACTGATCCTAAGTCAGTCACATAACTCTGCCAACCTAATAATAAAACCTTATTCTAGTAAAATTTAATACTCAATCTTAAAATGGATTCTTTATTTATAAATTATTTATTTTAACAACGGTCCTTTCGTACTAGTTAAAAATTTAACTTATAAATCAACTGAAGATAGAAACCAACCTGGCTCACGCCGGTCTGAACTCAGATCATGTAGGATTTTAATAGTCGAACAGACTAACCATCAGAAGCTTCTGCACCTCTAGGATATCCTAGTCCAACATCGAGGTCGTAAACCTTTCCTTCAATAAGAACTCTCCAGAAAGATAACGCTGTTATCCCTATGGTAACTTTTTCCTTTGATCAGTAAATACTGGATCTATAAAATCAGTATGAATACCTTGTATATCTAAATAATTAAAGGAAGTTTTTTTTACTCCTAAGTCACCCCAACTAAAGATTCTTAACAAAACACATATGCAAATCCAAGTGCTTAGAAAAACAAAGCGTTAAAATTTTGTTAATTAACTAAAGTTCAATAGGGTCTTTTCGTCACTCAGTTGAATTTAGGCCTCTTCACCTAAAAGTTAATTTTTACAAATTTAAAAAGAGACAGTCCAGCTCTCGTCAAGCCATTCATACCAGCCCTCAATCAAAAGGCAAGTGATTATGCTACCTTTGCACGGTCAGGGTACCGCGGCCGTTTAACATATAATGTCACTGGGCAGGCCCGACTCTTTATATTTTTAATACTTATATACCAAAGAGCGATGTTTTTGATAAACAGGCGAAGCCGTATTTGCCGAGTTCCTTTTTTTAAATTAATACTGTGTCAATTTAAGATCAATCAATCAAGCTTGATACAAAACTAAATTTCAAAAATTTCCTATTTAATTAAATCCTTCAATTTTATTTAAACTTAAACATTTAATATTTAACACACATAAATACTCATTTCACCAGAAATAAATTAGCTATTTTAATCAAGCCAATTAAATTAGTACTCTACTTATCAAAATTAGAGAAAAAAATAAAGATTTTTGAGACCAATTTTTGCAATTGATTTGTAACAAACTCATTATACCAGGTGGCCAATTCTAAGCCCACTAAATTATCACACGTCTCTATTAATTTTTCTCTTAATACCACGAAAAAGCTTATCCTTTCTCATGTCAGTAAGATCTCTGCTTTCAGCCCAAACAACATAAATCAATGAACTAAAATACTAACATACAACCTACCTGCACTTTAATGCATTTCCTAATTAACCAGCAATCAAAGACTTCGTAAAGCATTTCACCCCTATTTCTTAGTCTATACACAACTTTGCTACGTTGACGTAATTATTGCTAAGAAATAGCTCAGCCTTTTTCGGGAACATTTAACTAACAAATTTCTCTCTAGGAGAACCATAATACAAAAGGTACAAGATTAAATCTCTACTAACCTAAAATTTAAAACTGTTTCCTTCACAGTACTTACACGCAACAACTTACAAATTTTTCAGTCACCATTACTAAAAAAGTTAGACGTTTCTTTCTCAATATTTAACCCTACAATATAAATATTATCCTCTTATAATACTATTTAGCCTATTCTTTTTAAGAAAAACTAAACCAAGCAGCACCAAAATAATTTTTGGGACAGGGCCATCCTTAGACCCATCATTTCAGTGTAAGCGAAATACATTACCTTATGCTATATCCCATTATTTCTAAATATTTTTATTTCAACTATTGGTTATTACTACACTTCACTAAGAGCACCTTCCGGTACCCTAACTATGTTACGACTTATCTCATTTTTCAACGAGAGCGACGGGCGATGTGTGCACATCTTAGTGCCATTTTCACCGAAACTTTCTATTTCTCTTATTAATTACTTCTAAGTCCGCCTTTAGTTCTTATAATTTCAATAAGAAATCCGTAAATAACAAATAATTATTGTAACCCATCTCTACCTTTCCATGGGCTGCACCTTGATCTGACATCTAGAAAATTACTCTTACATTAAACCCAACTAATTAAGCTGAAGCAAAAGCTTAATAGTAACATTCTTCCTGATAACTTATTTAACTCTTAAAGGTAATCTGACGACGACGGTATACAAGCTGAATATTTTCAAGGAAAGGAAAGATAAATCGTGGACTATCGATTACAGGACAGGTTCCCCTAGAAGGACCTAAGATACCGCCAAGTCTTTTGAGTTTTAAGATTCTTGTGTAAATCAATATTTTCACAACTCGTAATACTCAAGTAAATTGCATAACAATCAAATTTTACATCTCAAATAACGGGGTATCTAATCCCGGTCTCTTAATGAGATTTCAAGGCTTCAAGAACAAGAAAACAACAAATCACCTTCTTTTGCACAAATTCCACCTCCACAAAAGACATAATTTTTCTCTTTAGTACTGGAACATTTTTTCCAGTACATTCCCTTAACCTTCTTTTTTACCGTACTAATTTTAGCTTAATCTGTTTGTCTAACCGCGGTGGCTGGCACAAACTTTACCAGATTTAATTTTAGCTACTTACTGAATCAAACCAAAATTCATTGTCCAATCTCCAACACTGGTGTAAAATTTAAGTGAATAAAATTCAACGTAATATTTAAAAAATTATGTTAAGAACAAAACTAAACTTTAAGTATTTAACTCCAATTTTAATTTTTGTTCCCTACTCACTAGAATTCCTAAAATACCATGTGTTTCAACACTGCCAAAGCTAAAAATGGAAACCAAGACCAAGTTTACCTAAACAAATAGTAAACTATCAAGTTCACTTTAATAGAGGATACATTAGTTTCATATTCGGGGTATGAACCCCGACAGCTTATCTCTTAGCTTACTCTACTCATTAACCAATTATAATGTAACTTTTACACGAATTAACCTTAAATTTGTCTTTACGGGAGAAGGACTCCCTCCGTCAAAAGAGCTACAATCTTCCGCTTACATCTCAGCCATCCCGCAACCATGCCCTAATGGAATCTAACCATACTTTTAAACTTGCAATTTATTGTTGTATAATATTTCAACTACAGAGCCTAATTAACAAAGCCTGAGAATATAAATCCCATCTAAAGCTTTGAAGGCTTCCAGTTTAATTAACCTAAGGCTTTTCTATAAGAAAAAGAATTGAACTTTTCCTTCGGAAATCAAAATTCCGAGTACTCCCTATACTACCTTATAACAAAAATAAACCCATGTGTAACGCCCAGCGGTAATAATCCGTCATGGGAAATATTCCACTAAGCTACACGTAAGAGGCCGGAAATCACCGATAATTAAAAAATTATCGGTGATTACCGCGCCCACTAAGTATAATTATTGTACAATTGCCTTCCAAGCAGTAGGATTAAGATGTCTTAAAGTGGGTAGTTATTTTTCTGTGCTAACTAAGACAATTATTTTCTATTGCGATATGGTCCGAAATCCATTTCATTTAGTTGAATTCAGTCCTTGACCTTTAACTGGGTCCGTAGGTGCTCTTTTTTTAACCGTTGGCTCTGCTGGATGATTCCACGGGAGTTCTTATAGCGTATCACTTCTAGGATTTGTCTTAATTATTATAACAATGTTTCAATGATGACGTGATGTTGTTCGAGAAGGTACTTTTCAAGGATTTCATACTAGAAAGGTATTTTCTGGTCTTTGCTGAGGAATGATTTTGTTTATTACATCTGAAGTTTGTTTCTTCTTCGCTTTTTTCTGAGCTTATTTTCACAGAAGACTAGCCCCTACTCCAGAGTTAGGCTCTTGTTGACCTCCTATCGGAATTGAGCCGTTGAACCCATTTCAGGTCCCTCTTCTTAACACTGCGGTTTTATTAGCTTCGGGAGTTACTGTTACTTGGGCACATCATGCTTTAATAGAAGGTAATCGTTCAGCTGGTCTTCAAGGACTAGCTTCTACAGTTGCCCTTGGAATTTATTTTACTGTTCTTCAAGCAGGGGAATACCAAGAAGCTTCCTTTGCTATTTCGGATGGTGCATATGGGTCAACTTTTTTTGTGGCTACTGGCTTTCATGGGCTTCATGTACTAATTGGAACAGCTTTTTTAAGAGTTTGTTTATTCCGACTTCAAGCAGATCATTTTTCTTCCGGACATCATTTTGGTTTCGAGGCTGCTGCTTGATATTGACATTTTGTTGATGTAGTTTGACTATTTCTTTATCTTTCAATTTACTGATGAGGATGTTAAAAACAAGTTTTCTTTAATAAATTATTATTTTATAGATCAAATAAAGTAAAATAAGCTTATTTTATTTTGGGTGGCTGAGTTGAAAGCATTAGACTTTTAATCTAACTACGATATTTATTTATATCTCCGGTGCTGTACTTTAAATTAAAAGGTCTGATTTGCATTCAGAAAATAAAGATCTTCCTTCTTTTGGTGCCATGATTAAATTTCAGGTCTATTTTATTTTTAAGCCACCTAATGTTAATGACATAGTGTAAAATAAAGTGGCCAGAAATTTACTAATTAGAACCTTAATTAATTTTTATTAAGATTTGATTTATAGAAAGTGAGAAAATTACGTGCGGTTTCGGCCCGCTTCTTGGTAGTGAAAGTCTGCCTCTGTTAAATTACTTTATAATGTTAAACTTAAGCAAAAGCCAATTTTGGGCGCCTAACTGTTAATTAGGAAGCTGTAATACTTATTTTACTTGCTTAGGACTAAATATTTATTTTTATGGTATATTTTGGTGAAGTGCCGGATTTAAACGGAATGCGATGATGATGCAGAATATGAGAGGTTTGCTCTTCTTTACCTAACGATGCTTAGAGTTCAAATTTGTAGGTTATTAGCTCTTATTATTTCAGTTGTTGTAATGGCTGTGGCGTGAGTACTGGGGAAACGATCTGTTTTAAGCCGAGAAAAAAGGTCCCCATTCGAGTGTGGCTTTGATCCAATGGGGTCTGCCCGTCTACCTTTTTCATTACGATTTTTTTTATTGGCTGTTATTTTTCTAATTTTCGACGTGGAAATTGTTCTGTTATTTCCTTTCGTAGTTAAGGCATGTGGAAGTATAGATTTTTATTTATTCCTGGGTATGTCTGCTTTCTTATTAATTTTGATTCTAGGGCTATTTCATGAATGGAATGAGGGGTCTTTGGACTGAATGTCCTAGATTAAAAATATAATTACTTGAAGTAAAGTATTTTTCGATTTAAGCTCAAATAGGTTTAGATTAATTATTATTTTATTTGATAATTTTTATATTAAATGAACTGACTTAAGATACAATGTTATAAGGTAGAAGGAAACTGGGTTAAAACAGGGCTGCTAACTTTGTTTTGGGGGGTTCAATTCCATCCTCTTTCTTATTATGTTTTCTATAATACCATTTAGGTTTTTATTTATCTTTGTTTTTATTTTTGGGAGTATTATATCTTTGTCTTCAATTCATTGGATAGGTATCTGACTTGGACTTGAAATTAATTTAATTGGATTTATCCCTATTTTAGTATATGGAGGAGTTACTCAGGAGACAGAGTCTGGAATGAAGTACTTCGTGGTTCAAGCTTTAGGGTCAGGGATGTTAATAATAGGAAGTTTGATTTCTTTTAATACTTTGTTTACTTGAGAATCTTTAGGCTCAGGGGATTTAGTTGGGCTATGTATTGTCGTTATTGGAATAATACTTAAGCTGGGGAGTTTTCCATTTCATTTTTGGTTACCTAGAGTAATGGCTGGAGTTTCTTGATTTAGATGTTTGGTTCTGACTACTTGACAGAAATTGGCTCCAATGTTTCTTTTAAGAAGAATTGTAGAAAAAGCGTGAGTTTTAGGAAACTGGGTTAGCTCCTCTCTTATTTTTATTGCAGGTATAGCAAGGATTGTGGGAGGGATTGGTGGGCTTAATCAGACACAGATTCGTGCTCTTTTAGCTTACTCTTTTATTGGGCATGTTGGATGAATAATCCTTTGTTGCGTTGTTGGCCAAAGAGTACTAAAAACTTATTTTTTGATTTATTTTGTTATTTCTATTTGTACTTTTTTAGTCTTATGATGTTCCGAAAGATCTTTATTCTCTCAAGTAAGTTCATTGGCTGGAGAAAGTTCTGGAAAAAGTAATGTATACTTGATTTTTATATTATTATCATTAGGTGGTATACCTCCTTTATTAGGATTCATTGGAAAGTGGATGGCTATTTGATTCTGTTGTAAAGAGTTTTGGCCTCTTTCGGTTGGACTTCTTTTAATTGGGTCTTTAGTGAGTTTATCTTATTATTTAAGATTATTGTTTTCTATTTTCCTTTTTTCTGGAGTAGAACTTAGGTTTAATAGAAGTCTACAAGGAATGGGAGCATTAATTTATAGTAACAGATCTAGGAATAGGTCCGAAATTGCTCCAGCATTTTCTAAGGCTTCAATATTATATAAACCTTTTGCGATGTTGATTAATGTTATTTTCATTTTTAACTTATTAGGGGGGATTTTTATTTTTCTAAGTCTTATACTAGCCGATTTCTTATAAGCAATTTTTAGGAATCAAAATTAATACT